CTGCTCTACCTGCTGAGCTATCCCGACCATTTCCGACGCGCCTTCTTTCTAATTTTAGTAAATGACTTGAGTCTATGTCAATAAAAAAAAAAAAGACAAAAAGCTATTCTAAAGCTATTCTAAAGTCTTATCATTGTTAATCATTCCAATTTTCAAAAGGGATTCCTTGTTTTACTCAAAGAAGTTCGTTTGGATGTCTATCCTATCTATCACAAAACTTGTGAAAAGAAATGAAAAGAAAAAAAAATGCAGCTCAGATACATTTGTGAAAAACTCGAATAAATGAGAAAGATAACGAATTTTGAATCGTTAACGAAAAGAGAGAATAAGATAAACAACGAAAAGAGAGAATAAGATAAACAATTAGGGAGTCCAGTGGGCCCCTTTTTTGGGGATAGAGGGACTTGAACCCTCACGATTTATAAAGTCGACGGATTTTCCTTTTACTAAATTTCTTTGTTGTCGATATTGACATGTAGAATGGGACTCTATCTTTACTCTCGTCCAATTAATCAGCAGATTCTGGGGTGAATGATCTGATCAATGAATATTCGATTCTTTCGTCAACTTGGAATCGATTCAAATCAAAGCAATGCTTTTTTTTTTTTCTTATTTGATATTTGAATTATTAATTATTTCATTTTTCATATAAATAGAATAAAATACAGATTTGGGTCGGTTGTCATTAATCATTTGAGATAGTATTTCAGTACGCATGCCTATGTATTATGTATATAGGGTTATACTTTACTTTAACTTTCTTTTTTTCTGGAATTTTAACTTTAGCAGAAGGATTCCCTTACTTGTACTTGACTAATGCAACGCAGTCAACTCTATTTGTTAGAACAACTTCCATTGAGTCTCTGCACCTATCCTTTTGTATTCTTATTCTGTCTTTATGAACCTTTGTTTGTTTTCGAAAAATAGGATTTGGCTCAGGATTGCCCCTTTTTTTTCCGGGGTTTCTCTGAATTTGAAAGTTATCACTTAGTAAGTTTCCATACTAAGGCTCAATTCAATTAAGTCCGTAGCGTCTACCAATTTCGCCATATCCCCTCTTTGTTTTGTGTTTTGAGATTCAGATCTTATTATTATGTTATTATGTCATTCCCTTATTTTCTTTCATTTCTATTCTACTGGAACTGTTAAAGTCATTAGATACCGATTCCTATTCATTAGATACCGATTCCTATATTCCTAGAATAGTGTTTCCTCTTATTTTAATATTTTATTTGATTTCTTGTCTAGCCTCTTTCATATCTAGTTTGGACCCCAAATTTGGTCTAATCAGAAATCATTCTATCATTTCTGTATCCGCAATTCAATAATTCAATATAGATACATATATACCACATTTATTCTATATGTTTTTCTTCGAATCATTTTTCTTATGCAATTTTGAATACTCGAACGGTCAATTCTTTTCTTTTTTTTTTATATATTCAGTTCATTTTTCTATATTCATTTAATTTAATTATTAATTACTACGAATGAAAAGTGAATAGCTAAGGTTCCAGTAGTTTACTAAATTCCTGTGCATGTACAATTTCTGTTATGTGAGCCCGCTTAGCTCAGAGGTTAGAGCATCGCATTTGTAATGCGATGGTCATCGGTTCGATTCCGATAGCTGGCTTTTTTTTTCTATTTTTTTTTATTCTATATACATTCTTTGTGTATATACAATAAGGTCCGGATATTGATAGAATCCATCTCATTTGTAATATATCAGTATTTTTTGTAGTATAATACTACAGTAGATTTTGCCTCATTTATCATATTTATCCTTTAGTTCAGTTTTAATTTAGGTTTATGAAATTTCAATAAAATAAAGAAAATAAGGAGTCTTTATGTCACGTTACCGAGGGCCTCGTTTCAAAAAAATACGCCGTCTGGGGGCTTTACCGGGACTAACTAGTAAAAGGCCTAGAGCCGGGAGCGATCTTAGAAATCAATCGCGCGCCGGTAAAAAATCTCAATATCGTATTCGTTTAGAAGAAAAACAAAAATTGCGTTTTCATTATGGTCTTACAGAACGACAATTGCTTAAATACGTTCGTATCGCCGCAAAAGCCAAAGGGTCAACAGGTCAGGTTTTACTACAATTACTTGAAATGCGTTTGGATAACATCCTTTTTCGATTAGGTATGGCGTCAACTATTCCTCGAGCCCGCCAATTAGTTAACCATAGACATATTTTAGTTAATGGTCGTATAGTAGATATACCAAGTTATCGCTGCAAACCCCGAGATATTATTACAGCGAAAGATGAACAAAAATCTAGAGTTATGATTCAAAATTCTCTTGATTCATTCCCCCAGGAGGAATTGCCAAAACATTTGACTCTGCACCCATTCCAATATAAAGGATTGGTCAATCACATAATAGATAGTAAATGGATTGGCTTGAAAATAAATGAATTGCTAGTTGTAGAATATTATTCTCGTCAGACTTAAACCTAACTAAAATAACAAGAGTTCGAACAATTTTGTCCCCTGTCACCTAAGTAAAGAGACAAAAGGTATGGGTTTTTTGGGGGATTTTATCATTGATATATCTAGAATGATAGGGGATTTTCATTCTTGTCATCGTATTTTCTGTTCAAGAAATTAGGATAGAGAATCATTAAAGAAGATGAATCTTGGAATAGGGTATCCATTGTTAGGTGATTTGATATATTGGGTCATAGATTTCAGTAACATTGATAAATTAGGTGAGGTGCGGAAAGAGAGGGATTGAACCTCGGTAAAAAAAAGCTACATAGAGTTCAATGCTACGACTTCAATCAGGATCTTCTAAATAATGATTGGATATGATATTGGCCTCGAAGCGGTGAATGGGAGTCATCCCGATTTGAGAATGAAGATATGTCATGCTACTTGATGTAATTATTCAATGTATTTAGTATGATATAGATTTAGTATATATATATTGATTAGATGTTGGATAGGTGGTATACAATTAATTTACTATAAAAAATAGAAATTTTAATCATTAATAAAAGATTTTCTTCGGGGTTGGGGATAAAGAAATTTTTTTTTTTTTTTGTGAATTTTTCTTAAAAAAAAAAAACAATAAAGATATATTTATTTTGTTTGCTGTTTGGGAAGATGAGTTGTTTTTCTTGATATCTATACGGTAAAATACGGGATTGGAAGACTCGAACAGGGTCTATCTTTTTTTATGAGTTGTTCTGTTTTATGTTATTTCGTACTGTATAATTACTTTTTTTGTAGGATCGTTTTCTAACGAGAGGTAATTAAAAGAAATTTTAAAATGGATTGCTACCTATGCCTAGATCCCGGATAACTGGAAATTTGATTGATAAGACCTTTACAATTGTAGCCAATATCTTATTACGAATAATTCCGACAACTTCAGGAGAAAAAGAGGCATTTACTTATTACAGAGATGGTGTGATTTGATTTCTTTTATTTACCGCGTCGAGTCTTAGGAGAAAGACACATTAGCCGGATAGAAAGATTTGAAAAAAAAACTCTACGTTTATTGAAGGTGAAGTTTCTAAAAAAACATTCCTTCTGTCGTGTATCTCGATTAATGCAGCCTCAGATGTTTCAATTGTCGATTCTAGCATTGAGCGAAAAGGTTACACTATGGCTATGGGTTATGTATTGCAGGTTAATACTGCTCCACTAGATACACTAGGCGGCATAGAGGAAAAGCATACGTTTAGGAATCAACAAACGAAAAACTTGCTAGAAATTTGCCCTTTCCTTATTGGATCGGATAAGAAGATGGTTGGGACACAAAATATCCATCTATTCGTGCTTTGGATACCATATAAAATCAGAAGACTGTTGAAGTGACTAATTCTAGAAATTAAGGGATGTTGAGGAAAAGAAATTGTTGGAGTTAAGAACATTTTATATTTTATCTAGTACAACATCTTGGATGTTAAGAAACGATCTTTTGCAGGAAGGTTGGCTAGAGATTTCTTGTAAAAACACTAGCCCCGCTCAGTTCATAATGAGAATATTTCACTCCTTTTTGATTCTATGTATTAGGCTTATTATGCACATAAGGGAGGAGCCGTATGAGATGAAAACCTCACGTACGGTTCTGGAACGGAGATTCTTTGAATCGAATAACGACCGTAACGGATGTCTGCTCAATCCGAAGGAAATTATGCGGAAGCTTTACAGAATTATTATGAAGCTATGCGACTAGAAATCGATCCCTATGATAGAAGTTATATACTCTATAATATAGGCCTTATTCACACAAGTAATGGAGAACACACAAAAGCTTTGGAATATTATTTTCGGGCATTAGAAAGAAACCCTTTCTTAACACAAGCTTTTAATAATATGGCCGTAATCTGTCATTACTGCGACTATCTACACTATAGAAAGAAAAGGAAGAAAGAGCAAAATCTACTAGTAAAAAAAATAGGCTTTCTACATATGGCATCGTCAAAACAACGATTTTTATCAGCTGTAGCAAAGAAATAAACTTATAGAAATCGAAATATGAAAAAAGAAATATGCTAGATACTTTATTCTATGGATAAAGGATTAATTGATAGAGGAAGCACGTAAAATGATATTAGCGAAGTTTTTTGCCGATACAATAGAACTGGTTACTTAATGTCATAATATGAGACAAAAGCTAGGAATCACTTATGTATGGAGTCGACCCATAAAGTATTGAGCAGCGGTGTAGCATAGATCAAGATAGTAAGTCTTTTCTTTCTTATGAGAGAAGGTTTTTTCAAAGATTCTATATAAATAGAAATTTTATAAATAGAAATTTTATATGAAACGAGATAGTTACTTGCAGAAAATTGTGTAGAAACTACGTTTATTCTTTTGAAGGTGGGAGAAAGATAAAAAACAACGGATTATTATTATTAATTATTATTATTAATAATAAACTTCAAGTTTGAAACTCATGTAATTAACTCTTTTGATAACTCGAAAAAAATGGGACATCAAAAGAATTGATATCGGAGCCGTATGAGTTAGGAAACTCTCAGTACGGTT